GCTAGCGTAGCTTAACACAAAGCATAGCACTGAAGATGCTAAGATGAGTCCTAAAAAACTCCGCGTGCACAAAGGCATGGTCCCGACCTTATTATCAGCTCTAACTTAACTTACACATGCAAGTCTCCGCAACCCAGTGAGTATGCCCTCAATCCCCCTCCCGGGGACGAGGAGCGGGCATCAGGCACAAAATTTAGCCCAAGACGCCTGGCCTAGCCACACCCCCAAGGGAATTCAGCAGTGATAAACATTAAGCCATAAGTGAAAACTTGACTCAGTTAGGGTTAAAAGGGCCGGTAAAACTCGTGCCAGCCACCGCGGTTAGACGAGAGGCCCTAGTTGATCATACAATCGGCGTAAAGGGTGGTTAAGGACAAACAAAAATAAAGCCAAATGGCCCTTTGGCCGTCATACGCTTCTAGGTATCCGAAGCCCAAACACGAAAGTAGCTTTAGCAAACCAACCTGACCCCACGAAAGCTGAGAAACAAACTGGGATTAGATACCCCACTATGCTCAGCCATAAACTTAGACATCCAACTACAATTAGATGTCCGCCAGGGTACTACGAGCATTAGCTTAAAACCCAAAGGACCTGACGGTGTCTCAGACCCCCCTAGAGGAGCCTGTTCTAGAACCGATAACCCCCGTTAAACCTCACCACTTCTAGCCACCCCAGCCTATATACCGCCGTCGTCAGCTTACCCTGTGAAGGTAATAAAAGTAAGCAAAATGGGCACAACCCAGAACGTCAGGTCGAGGTGTAGCGCATGAAATGGAAAGAAATGGGCTACATTTTCTATAACAGAATATTACGAACATGCAACATGAAACGAATGCTTGAAGGAGGATTTAGTAGTAAAAAGGAAATAGAGTGTCCCTTTGAACCCGGCTCTGAGACGCGTACACACCGCCCGTCACTCTCCCCTGTCAAAACGCATCAAGAATACTTAATAAACTAGCACTGACAAGGGGAGGCAAGTCGTAACACGGTAAGTGTACCGGAAGGTGCACTTGGATCAAACCCAGGGCGTGGCTGAGTTAGTTAAGCATCTCACTTACACCGAGAAGACATCCATGCAAATTGGGTCGCCCTGAACCAAACAGCTAGCTTATCCACCAATATAACCAAATAATATAAATAAAATAGAATAGGCCGAACACCAAAAACTAAACCATTCTTTTACCTGAGTATGGGAGACAGAAAAGGTTCAACCAAAGCAATAGAAATAGTACCGCAAGGGAAAGCTGAAAGAGAAATGAAATAACCCATATAAGTAACAAAAAGCAAAGACTAAACCTTGTACCTTTTGCATCATGATTTAGCCAGTAAACACAAGCAAAGAGACCTTTAGTTTGAAACCCCGAAACCAGGTGAGCTACCCCGAGACAGCCTATTAAGGGCCAACCCGTCTCTGTGGCAAAAGAGTGGGAAGAGCTCCGGGTAGAAGTGACAGACCTACCGAACCTGGTGATAGCTGGTTGCCTAAGAAATGAATAGAAGTTCAGCCTCGTACACCTCAAATCAAATAAACACCAATCAAGACACCAAGAGAAAGACACGAGAGTTAGTTAAAGGGGGTACAGCCCCTTCAACAAAGGACACAACCTTATTCAGGAGGATAAAGATCATAATATATAAAACATACTGTTCTAGTGGGCCTAAAGGCAGCCACCTAAACAGAAAGCGTTAAAGCTCAGACAGAAAAAAGTTTATTATTCTGATAAAAAATCTTACTCCCCTAAATACTATTAGGCTAATCCATGCCCCCATGGAAGAAATTATGCTAAAATGAGTAACAAGAAGGCCCGCCCTTCTCCAAGCACAAGTGTAAGCCAAACCGGACCAACCATTGGCAACTAACGAACTCAACCCAAGAGAGCAATGTGAACCATAAAAAAAACAAGAAAAACCCACAACTCAACAATCGTTAACCCCACACTGGAATGCTATTAAAGGAAAGACTAAAAGAAAAGGAAGGAACTCGGCAAACACAAGCCTCGCCTGTTTACCAAAAACATCGCCTCCTGCAACGCAGCCATGTATAGGAGGTCCAGCCTGCCCAGTGACTACAAGTTCAACGGCCGCGGTATTTTGACCGTGCAAAGGTAGCGCAATCACTTGTCTTTTAAATAGAGACCTGTATGAATGGCTAAACGAGGGCTTAACTGTCTCCCCTTTCAAGTCAGTGAAATTGATCTGCCCGTGCAGAAGCGGGCATAATAATACAAGACGAGAAGACCCTTTGGAGCTTAAGGTACAAAATTCAACCACGTCAAGCAACTCAATAAAAAGCAAAAACCTTGTGGAATATGAAATTTTACCTTCGGTTGGGGCGACCACGGAGGAAAAACAAGCCTCCAAGTGGACTGGGACAAATTCCCTAAAACCAAGAGAGACATCTCCAAGCCACAGAACATCTGACCAAACATGATCCGGTCACCAGGACCGATCAACGAACCAAGTTACCCTAGGGATAACAGCGCAATCCTCTCCCAGAGTCCATATCGACGAGAGGGTTTACGACCTCGATGTTGGATCAGGACATCCTAATGGTGCAGCCGCTATTAAGGGTTCGTTTGTTCAACGATTAAAGTCCTACGTGATCTGAGTTCAGACCGGAGCAATCCAGGTCAGTTTCTATCTGTAACGCTACTTTTCCTAGTACGAAAGGATCGGAAAAGAGGGGCCCATACCTAAAGCACGCCCCACCCCTAATTTATGAAAACAAATAAATAAAGCAAAGGGAGAGCCAAAATCCCAGCTGGCCAAAATAAGGACATACTGGGGTGGCAGAGCATGGTAAATTGCGAAAGGCCTAAGCCCTTTTAGCCGGAGGTTCAAATCCTCTCCCCAGTTTATGCTAAACATCCTAATAACCCACCTAATTAACCCCCTAGCCTACATCGTGCCCGTCCTCCTAGCAGTAGCCTTCCTAACATTAATTGAACGAAAAGTACTAGGATATATACAACTACGAAAAGGGCCAAACGTAGTGGGACCCTACGGATTATTACAACCCATTGCCGATGGGGTAAAACTATTTATTAAAGAACCAGTCCGCCCCTCCACATCATCCCCATTCCTATTCCTGGCCACCCCAATACTAGCACTTACCCTAGCCATGACCCTATGAGCACCAATACCTATGCCCCACCCAGTAACTGATCTCAACTTAGGAATCCTATTTATCCTGGCCTTGTCAAGTCTTGCAGTATATTCGATCTTAGGATCAGGTTGAGCATCAAACTCAAAATATGCATTAATTGGAGCCCTGCGGGCCGTAGCCCAAACAATTTCATATGAAGTAAGCCTAGGGCTTATCCTGTTATCAGTAATTATCTTTTCAGGAGGATATACCCTGCAAACATTCAATATCACCCAAGAAAGCATCTGACTACTTGTCCCCGCCTGACCCCTCGCCGCAATATGGTACATCTCAACACTAGCCGAAACAAACCGAGCACCATTTGATCTAACAGAGGGAGAATCAGAACTGGTATCCGGTTTCAACGTAGAATATGCAGGAGGACCTTTCGCCCTATTCTTCCTGGCCGAATACGCTAACATTCTACTAATAAACACCTTATCAGCCGTATTATTCCTAGGAGCCTCTCACATCCCACACATCCCAGAACTTACAACAATTAACCTCATAATCAAAGCCGCACTACTATCAATTTTATTCCTATGAGTACGAGCCTCCTACCCACGATTCCGATATGACCAACTAATACACTTAGTCTGAAAAAACTTCCTCCCCCTAACACTCGCCTTTGTATTATGACATACTGCTCTGCCTATTGCACTAGCAGGGCTCCCTCCACAACTATAACCAAGGAACTGTGCCTGAATGCCCAAGGACCACTTTGATAGAGTGACTAATAGGGGTTAAAATCCCCTCAGTTCCTAGAAAGAAGGGAATCGAACCCATACTCAAGAGATCAAAACTCTTGGTGCTTCCTCTACACCACTTTCTAAGGCGGGGTCAGCTAATAAAGCTTTCGGGCCCATACCCCGAACATGACGGTTAAAGTCCCTCCTCCGCCAATGAACCCATACGTACTTATAATCCTATTATCCAGCCTAGGACTAGGAACCACCTTAACATTCGCTAGCTCCCACTGACTACTCGCCTGAATAGGTTTAGAAATTAATACCCTAGCGATTACCCCACTAATAGCGCAACACCACCACCCCCGTGCGGTAGAAGCAACCACGAAATATTTCCTAACCCAGGCCACCGCAGCAGCAATAATCCTATTCGCCAGCACAACAAATGCCTGAATAACAGGAGAATGAAGCATCAACGATCTATCAAACCCCATCGCCAGTACAATATTTATAACTGCTCTAGCACTTAAAATTGGACTCGCACCAATACACTTCTGAATACCAGAAGTCCTACAAGGCTTAGACCTACCGACAGGACTAATTTTATCTACCTGGCAAAAACTTGCCCCATTCGCACTAATCATTCAAACAGCCCAAACCATCGACCCCTTACTATTAACCCTATTAGGAGTCACATCCACGCTAGTAGGAGGATGAGGGGGACTAAACCAAACCCAACTACGAAAAATCCTAGCATACTCCTCAATCGCCCACATAGGATGAATAATTATCATTATCCAATACGCCCCTCAACTAACCCTACTTGCACTGGGAACATATATTATTATAACATCCGCAGCATTCCTCACCCTCAAAATGTCATTCACCACCAAAATTAATACACTCGCAACAACTTGATCAAAGACCCCAATCCTCACGTCAACCACCGCTTTAGTATTATTATCACTAGGAGGCCTTCCCCCACTTACAGGCTTCCTACCAAAATGATTAATTTTACAAGAACTAACAAAACAAGACCTCCCTCTTATTGCCACAATCATGGCCCTAGCCGCTCTAATCAGCCTGTACTTCTACTTACGACTATGCTACGCAATAACACTAACTATTTCCCCCAATACAACCAACTCGACCACCCCCTGACGAACTCAAACAACCCAAACCTCCCTACCCCTAGCCCTATTTACCATCGCCGCCCTGGGACTACTACCAATGACTCCAACTATTATAATACTAACCACCTAGGGACTTAGGATAATATTAGACCAAAAGCCTTCAAAGCTCTAAGTAGAAGTGAAAATCTTCTAGTCCCTGACTAAGACCTACAAGATATTAACTTGCATCTCCTAATTGCAAATCAGACATTTTTATTAAACTAAGGCCTTACTAGATGGGAAGGCCTCGATCCTACAAACTCTTAGTTAACAGCTAAGCGCTCAAACCAGCGAGCATCCATCTACTTTTCCCGCCGTTTTAGCTCAGCAAGGCGGGAAAAGCCCCGGCAGGTATTAATCTGCGTCTTTGGATTTGCAATCCAATATGTTCTTCACCACAGGGCTGTGGTAGGGAGAGGACTCAAACCTCTGTCTTCGGGGCTACAACCCACCGCCTAAACACTCGGCCACCCTACCTGTGGCAATCACGCGCTGATTCTTCTCTACTAACCACAAAGACATTGGTACCCTTTATCTCGTATTTGGTGCCTGAGCCGGAATAGTGGGAACCGCCTTAAGCCTCCTTATCCGGGCTGAACTAAGCCAACCCGGATCGCTTTTAGGTGATGACCAAATCTACAATGTTATCGTTACTGCTCACGCCTTTGTAATAATTTTCTTTATAGTAATGCCTATCCTTATCGGAGGGTTTGGAAACTGACTCGTACCGTTAATAATTGGAGCCCCAGACATAGCATTCCCACGAATAAATAACATAAGCTTCTGACTCCTACCCCCATCATTCCTGCTTCTCCTAGCCTCTTCTGGTGTTGAAGCTGGGGCCGGGACAGGATGAACAGTATACCCACCCCTCGCAGGCAACCTAGCCCATGCAGGAGCATCAGTAGACCTAACAATTTTCTCACTGCATTTAGCAGGTGTATCATCAATTCTAGGAGCCATTAACTTTATTACTACAACCATTAATATGAAACCCCCAGCCATCTCCCAATATCAAACACCCTTATTCGTTTGATCAGTACTTGTAACCGCCGTATTACTTCTTCTATCACTGCCCGTTTTAGCTGCTGGAATTACAATGCTTCTGACAGATCGAAACCTTAATACCACATTCTTTGACCCGGCAGGGGGAGGAGACCCAATTCTTTATCAACATCTATTCTGATTCTTTGGTCACCCAGAAGTTTATATTCTAATCCTTCCCGGATTTGGTATTATCTCCCACGTCGTAGCCTACTACTCAGGTAAAAAAGAACCATTCGGATATATAGGAATGGTTTGAGCCATGATGGCTATTGGCCTTTTAGGCTTCATTGTGTGAGCCCACCACATGTTTACCGTCGGAATAGACGTAGACACCCGCGCATATTTTACATCTGCAACAATAATTATCGCTATTCCAACAGGTGTGAAAGTATTTAGCTGATTAGCCACACTCCATGGAGGATCAATTAAATGAGAAACTCCAATGCTATGAGCTCTTGGGTTCATCTTCCTGTTTACAGTAGGAGGACTTACAGGAATCGTACTATCTAACTCATCACTCGATATTGTACTCCATGACACATACTACGTAGTCGCACATTTCCACTACGTGTTATCAATGGGTGCTGTATTTGCTATTATAGCAGCCTTTGTGCACTGATTCCCACTACTAACAGGTTATACCCTGCACAGCGCCTGAACAAAAATTCACTTCGCCGTAATATTTATTGGGGTTAACCTCACATTCTTCCCACAACACTTCCTGGGCCTAGCGGGTATGCCACGACGATATTCTGACTACCCAGATGCCTACGCACTCTGAAATACAGTATCATCTATTGGATCACTAATTTCTCTAGTAGCGGTAATTATATTCCTATTTATTCTATGAGAAGCCTTCGCCGCCAAACGAGAAGTAATATCTGTAGAGCTAACTATAACAAACGTAGAATGACTTCACGGCTGCCCTCCTCCTTATCACACATACGAGGAACCAGCATTCGTCCAAATTCAATCAAACTAACGAGAAAGGGAGGAATTGAACCCCCATATGCTGGTTTCAAGCCAGCCACATAACCACTCTGTCACTTCCTTCTAAAGACATTAGTAAAGCGTAAATTACATCACCTTGTCAAGGTAAAATCGTAGGTTAAACCCCTGCATGTCTTAAGCCTAAGGCTTAATGGCACATCCAGCACAACTAGGATTCCAAGACGCGGCATCACCCGTTATAGAAGAACTTCTACACTTTCATGATCACGCACTAATAATTGTGTTCCTAATTAGCACTTTAGTACTATATATTATTATCGCAATGGTCTCAACTAAACTTACTAACAAATACATTCTAGATTCCCAAGAAATCGAAATCGTATGAACCATTTTACCAGCCGTTATTTTAGTCTTAATTGCTCTACCCTCCTTACGCATTTTATATCTTATAGACGAAATCAATGACCCCCACCTAACAATTAAAGCAATAGGACACCAATGATACTGAAGCTACGAGTATACAGACTACGAAAATTTAGGCTTCGACTCTTATATAGTCCCAACTCAAGACCTCACCCCTGGACAATTTCGGCTTCTAGAGACTGACCACCGAATAGTTGTCCCAATAGAGTCCCCAGTCCGAGTCCTAGTATCCGCTGAAGATGTCTTACATTCTTGAGCCGTCCCATCCCTAGGCGTAAAAATAGACGCAGTCCCAGGACGACTAAATCAAACCGCCTTCATCGCCTCACGCCCAGGCTTATTCTACGGACAATGCTCTGAAATCTGCGGCGCCAACCACAGCTTTATACCAATCGTAGTAGAAGCAGTCCCACTGGAACACTTCGAAAACTGATCCTCACTAATACTAGAAGACGCCTCGCTAGGAAGCTAAATATTGGACAAAGCATTGGCCTTTTAAGCCAAAGATTGGTGATTCCCGACCACCCCTAGTGAAATGCCACAATTGAACCCCGGCCCTTGATTCGCGATCTTAGTATTTTCCTGATTAATCTTCTTAACCATTATCCCAAATAAAATCCTAAACCACATTTCACCCAATGAACCAACCCCAGTAAGTGCTGAAAAACACAAAACTGAATCCTGAGATTGACCATGATAACAAGCTTTTTTGACCAATTTGCAAGCCCATCTTACCTAGGTATTCCATTAATTGCTATTGCAATTGCACTACCCTGAATCCTCTATCCAACCCCATCGTCCCGATGAATCAACAACCGACTCATCACACTTCAAGGGTGATTCATCAACCGATTCACAAATCAATTAATACTTCCCCTAAATGTAGGAGGACATAAATGAGCACTTTTATTAGCCTCTTTAATAATCTTCTTAATCACTATTAATATGCTAGGTTTACTTCCATATACCTTCACACCTACAACACAGCTATCCCTCAACATAGGATTTGCTGTGCCACTCTGACTTGCTACAGTAATTATTGGAATACGAAATCAGCCAACAGTTGCTTTAGGACATCTTCTACCAGAAGGAACGCCCATCCCCCTAATTCCGGTACTCATTATTATCGAAACAATTAGCCTATTTATCCGACCATTAGCCCTAGGGGTACGACTCACAGCTAACCTGACCGCAGGTCATCTACTAATTCAACTTATCGCTACGGCCGTATTTGTTCTTCTACCAATAATACCCACAGTAGCAATCCTAACCGCCACTGTGCTCTTCCTACTAACACTACTAGAAGTTGCAGTAGCAATAATTCAAGCCTATGTATTTGTACTCCTTCTAAGCCTATATCTGCAAGAAAACGTTTAATGGCCCACCAAGCACATGCCTATCATATAGTTGACCCAAGCCCATGACCCCTAACCGGAGCCGTTGCTGCTCTATTAATAACATCCGGTTTAGCAATCTGATTCCACTTCCATTCAACAACACTAATAACTCTCGGAATAATTCTCCTACTTCTCACAATATATCAATGATGACGTGACATTATTCGAGAAGGGACCTTCCAAGGTCATCACACCCCTCCGGTACAAAAAGGATTGCGATACGGAATAATCCTATTTATTACTTCCGAAGTATTCTTCTTCCTTGGGTTCTTCTGAGCCTTCTATCACTCAAGCTTAGCACCAACACCAGAACTTGGAGGATGCTGACCTCCAACAGGAATCATCCCTTTAGACCCCTTCGAAGTTCCACTTCTCAATACCGCCGTATTGCTAGCATCCGGAGTTACAGTAACATGAGCCCACCACAGCATTATAGAGGGAGAACGAAAACAAGCAATTCAATCCCTGACATTAACTATTTTACTAGGATTCTACTTCACCGCCCTCCAAGCCATAGAATACTACGAAGCACCATTCACAATCGCAGACGGAGTCTACGGCTCAACATTCTTTGTAGCCACGGGGTTCCACGGGCTACACGTTATTATTGGATCATCTTTCCTAGCAGTCTGTCTCCTACGACAAATCCAATACCACTTTACATCCGAACATCACTTTGGCTTTGAAGCCGCCGCCTGATACTGACATTTTGTTGACGTAGTATGACTATTCCTCTACGTATCTATCTACTGATGAGGCTCATAATCTTTCTAGTATTAAAGTTAGTACGAGTGACTTCCAATCACACAGTCTTGGTTAAACCCCAAGGAAAGATAATGAATTTAATCATAACCATCCTAATTATTACAGCGGCCCTATCTACAATCTTAGCAATTGTATCTTTTTGATTACCCCAGATAAACCCAGACGCAGAAAAATTATCCCCTTACGAATGCGGATTTGACCCCCTAGGATCTGCTCGACTACCATTCTCCTTACGCTTCTTCTTAGTAGCAATTCTATTCCTTCTCTTTGACCTAGAAATCGCCCTCCTTCTCCCCCTACCCTGAGGGGATCAACTCCACAACCCCACCGAAACATTCTTTTGAGCCACAACAGTCCTAATCCTATTAACCCTCGGATTAGTCTATGAGTGAGCCCAAGGCGGCCTAGAATGAGCAGAATAGGGAGTTAGTCCAAAACAAGACCTCTGATTTCGGCTCAGAAGATCGTGGTTTAATTCCACGACCCCCTTATGACACCCGTACATTTTAGCTTCAGCTCAGCATTTATTTTAGGATTAATAGGACTAGCATTTCACCGCACACACCTACTCTCTGCACTCTTATGCTTAGAAGGAATAATATTATCCCTATTCATTGCACTAGCCCTATGAGCCCTACAATTCGAATCCACAGGATTCTCCACAGCCCCAATGCTACTCCTGGCTTTCTCCGCTTGTGAAGCAAGCACAGGCCTAGCATTACTAGTTGCCACAGCCCGCACCCACGGGACTGACCGTCTACAAAACCTTAATCTTCTACAATGCTAAAAGTACTAATCCCCACAATCATGCTATTTCCAACAATCTGACTAACCTCCCCCAAATGACTATGAACAACTACCACGGCACACAGCCTCCTAATTGCCTTCATCAGTCTAACATGATTAAAATCAACATCAGAAACTGGATGAACCTCTTCCAATACATACATGGCCACAGACCCACTATCAACCCCCCTATTAGTACTAACATGCTGATTACTACCACTAATAATTTTAGCCAGCCAGAACCATATCAACCCAGAACCAATCAGCCGACAACGCTCATATATTATACTCCTCGCCTCACTACAAACCTTCCTAATCATAGCATTTGGTGCCACAGAAATTATTATATTTTATATTATATTTGAAGCCACACTCATCCCAACCCTGATTATCATTACCCGATGAGGAAACCAAACCGAACGTTTAAACGCAGGCACTTACTTCCTATTTTATACCCTAGCAGGGTCCCTTCCACTTTTAGTCGCTTTACTCCTCCTTCAACAATCCACAGGAACCCTATCAATACTAGTACTCCAATACTCACAACCACTACAACTCAACTCATGAGGCCACATGATCTGATGAGCAGGCTGCCTAATTGCATTCCTAGTTAAAATACCCCTATATGGAGTCCACCTGTGACTACCAAAAGCACACGTAGAAGCCCCAGTAGCAGGATCCATAGTACTTGCAGCAGTTTTACTGAAACTAGGGGGATACGGAATAATACGCATAATAGTTATATTAGACCCTTTATCTAAAGAACTCGCTTACCCATTTATTATCCTAGCCCTCTGAGGAATTATTATAACCGGCTCAATCTGTTTACGACAAACAGACCTAAAATCACTAATTGCCTACTCATCCGTAAGCCACATAGGATTAGTAGCAGGAGGAATTTTAATTCAAACACCATGAGGATTCTCAGGAGCAATTATCTTAATAATCGCCCATGGATTAGTATCCTCAGCACTATTCTGCCTAGCCAACACAGCCTACGAACGAACACACAGCCGAACAATGATTCTTGCTCGAGGACTGCAAGTAATCTTCCCATTAACCGCAGTTTGATGATTCATTGCCAACCTTGCTAATCTAGCACTCCCACCCCTACCTAATTTAATAGGAGAACTCATAATCATTACAACCCTATTTAACTGATCCCCATGAACAATCTTACTCACAGGGCTAGGAACACTAATTACAGCCGGCTACTCCTTATACATGTTCCTTATGTCCCAACGAGGCCCAACACCAAACCATATTATAGGACTTCAACCATTCCATACCCGAGAACACCTTCTAATAACCTTACACTTAATCCCAGTTATCCTCTTAGTAACAAAACCAGAACTCATATGAGGATGATGCTACTGTAAGTATAGTTTAACCAAAATATTAGATTGTGATTCTAAAGACAGGAGTTAAAATCTCCTTACTCACCAAGGAAGAACAGAAAATAGTAAGTACTGCTAATCCTTATCTACCAAGGTTAAAATCCATGGCTTCCTTGCGCTTTCAAAGGATAACAGCTCATCCGTTGGTCTTAGGAACCAAAAACTCTTGGTGCAAATCCAAGTGGAAGCTAAAATGGTACTAATTATACACTCATCCCTCCTCTTAATCTTTTTCGTCCTATTATACCCACTATTTACCACACTAAACCCCAACCAACAAGAATCCAAAATAGCAGAAATAACCAAAACTGCTGTTAGCTCGGCATTCTTCATCAGCCTCCTGCCACTTATAATCTTTCTGAACCTAAAAACAGAAGGCATTATCACAAACTGACACTGAATAAACACCCAAACATTTGACATCAATATCAGCTTCAAATTTGACCACTACTCACTAATTTTTGTCCCAATTGCCTTATATGTTACCTGATCTATTCTAGAGTTCGCATTATGATATATACACTCCGACCCTAACATTAATCGCTTCTTCAAATATCTACTCACATTTCTAGTAGCCATAATTATTCTAGTCACAGCCAACAATATATTTCAACTATTCATCGGCTGAGAAGGTGTAGGAATCATATCATTCTTACTTATCGGATGATGACACGGCCGAGCAGATGCTAACACAGCAGCCCTCCAAGCCGTCATTTATAACCGAGTAGGAGATATTGGATTAATCATGACTATAGCCTGACTCGCAATAAACTTCAACTCTTGAGAAATCCAACAAATCTTCACCCTATCAAAAGACTTTGACATAACAATTCCATTAATAGGACTCGCCCTAGCAGCCACAGGAAAATCAGCCCAATTTGGCCTTCATCCGTGACTCCCGTCCGCCATAGAAGGTCCTACGCCAGTATCCGCCCTACTCCATTCGAGCACCATAGTTGTTGCAGGTATTTTCCTGCTAATTCGCCTCCACCCGCTTATAGAAAACAATCAGCTAGCACTAACAGTTTGCCTTTGCTTAGGAGCACTAACCTCATTATTTACAGCCACCTGCGCCCTAACCCAAAATGATATTAAAAAAATCGTAGCTTTCTCAACATCAAGTCAACTAGGGCTAATAATAGTTACAATTGGACTAAACCAACCACAACTAGCATTTCTTCATATCTGCACACACGCTTTCTTCAAAGCCATACTATTTTTATGCTCAGGGTCAATCATTCATAGCCTAAACGACGAACAAGACATCCGAAAAATAGGGGGCCTATTTAATATTATACCTGCCACCTCAACTTACTTTACAGTCGGCAGCCTAGCCTTAACTGGGACCCCGTTCCTGGCAGGATTCTTCTCAAAAGACGCAATCATTGAAGCCCTAAACACCTCCCATCTAAACGCCTGAGCCCTAATCCTCACACTAATCGCCACATCATTCACCGCAGTCTATAGTTTTCGACTGGTATATTTCGTAATTATAGGAACCCCACGATTCCTGCCCTTATCCCCCATCAATGAAAATAACCCACTAGTGATTAATTCCATTAAACGACTCGCCTGAGGAAGCATTATTGCAGGGTTTATCATTACACACAATTTCCTGCCAATAAAAACACCAGTTATAACAATACCAGCCACCCTTAAAATAGCGGCCCTAATAGTAACCATCGTAGGCCTATTAGTAGCCATAGACTTAGCTAACATAACCAGCAAACAAGTAAAAATTACCCCAATAATATCCACACACCATTTCTCCAACATATTAGGGTTTTTCCCCGCAATCACCCACCGACTCATCCCAAAACTTAAACTTACCTTAGGACAGTCAGCTGCTACTCAACTCGATAAAACATGGCTCGAAACTGTTGGACCAAAAGGCCTAGCACTAACCCAAACAATTATAGCAAAAATCACAAATGACATTACACGAGGTATAATCAAAACCTACCTTACCATCTTCCTCTTAACCCTAATCTTAGCCACCATCCCAATCCTTCTCTAAACCGCTCGAAGAGTCCCACGGCTCAACCCACGAGTAAGCTCCAGCACAACCAATAAGGTTAAGAGCAACACCCAAGCACAAATAACTAACATCCCCCCACCAGACGAATATATAACAGCCACACCACTAACATCACCTCGCAAAACAGAAAACTCTTTTAACCCATCTACAACAACCCAAGAACCTTCATATCAGCCACCTCAAAAAAGCCCTGCTACCAAGCCTACTCCAAGTAAATAAACCAGAACATACCCCAACACAGAACGACTACCCCAAGCCTCCGGAAATGGCTCAGCAGCCAAAGCTGCTGAATAAGCAAAAACTACGAGCATCCCCCCTAAGTAGATTAAAAAAAGAACCAATGATAAAAAAGAACCTCCATGGCCAACTAAAACTCCACACCCAACCCCAGCTGCAACCACCAACCCAAGAGCAGCAAAATAAGGCGTAGGATTAGAAGCAACAGCAACCAAACCCACAACCAAAGCCATCAATAATAAAAACATAAAATAGGTCATAATTCTTGCTCAGACTTTAACCGAGACCAATGACTTGAAGAACCACCGTTGTTATTCAACTACAAGAACCATAATGGCAAGCCTACGAAAGACACACCCCCTCATTAAAATTGCTAACGACGCATTAATTGACCTACCAGCACCATCCAATATTTCAGCATGATGAAACTTTGGATCCCTCCTAGGACTATGCTTAATTACCCAAATTTTAACCGGGCTATTCCTAGCTATACACTACACCTCTGACATCTCAACTGCATTCTCATCAGTTACCCATATCTGCCGAGATGTAAATTACGGTTGACTAATCCGCAATATACACGCAAACGGAGCATCATTCTTTTTTATCTGCATTTATATACATATCGCTCGAGGTCTATATTATGGATCCTACCTATATAAAGAAACTTGAAACATTGGTGTAATCCTTCTGTTACTAGTTATAATAACGGCTTTTGTTGGCTATGTACTCCCATGAGGACAAATATCCTTCTGAGGTGCCACGGTAATTACAAATCTACTATCCGCCGTACCTTACATGGGGGACATATTAGTCCAATGAATTTGAGGCGGTTTCTCAGTAGACAATGCAACACTAACACGATTCTTCGCATTCCACTTCCTACTACCATTCATCATCGCCGCCGCAACCATCCTTCACCTTCTATTTCTTCACGAAACAGGATCAAACAACCCAATCGGACTAAACTCAGACGCAGACAAAATCTCTTTCCACCCATACTTCACGTACAAAGACCTTCTTGGATTCGTAATTATACTACTAGCTCTTACACTCCTAGCATTATTTTCCCCTAATCTGCTAGGAGACCCAGAAAATTTTACTCCCGCAAACCCGTTAGTTACTCCCCCACATATCAAACCAGAATGATACTTCTTATTTGCCTACGCCATCCTACGATCAATCCCAAACAAGTTAGGCGGTGTTCTTGCATTGCTATTCTCGATCCTCGTATTAATAGTAGTACCACTTCTGCACACCTCGAAACAACGAGGATTAACATTCCGCCCCATCACTCAATTCCTATTCTGAACCCTAGTAGCAGACATAGCCATCCTAACATGAATTGGAGGAATACCAGTAGAACATCCATTCATTATTATTGGGCAAATCGCATCTGTTTTATACTTCGCACTATTCCTTATTTTTATTCCCCTAGCAGGATGAATAGAAAATAAAGCACTAGAATGAGCCTGCCCTAGTAGCTTAGCCTAAAAGCATCGGTCTTGTAATCCGAAGATCGGAGGTTAAACTCCTCCCTAGCGCCCAGAAAAGAGAGATTTTAACTCCCACCCCTGGCTCCCAAAGCCAGAATTCTAAACTAAACTATTTTCTGGGGTAAGTCCACCCCTTTATGGTTCAATACATAACATGCTTGATTTTACGTTGATGTGTTAATACTCCTATGTATTATCACCAGTTTACTATTTTAACCATACAAGCATGTACTAACTATTAAGGTATACATAAAGCATATTATTAAGACTCAGAAATACTATTATTTAAACCTGGGAAATAGATTAATCCCTAAAAATTTGACCACAAATTTTTCCTTGAATAACCCAACTACAATTTCAAGAAAACATATTAATGTAGTAAGAGACCACCAACCAGTTTATATAAAGGTATATCATGCATGATAGAATCAGGGACACTAATTGTGGGGGTAGCACAATATGAACTATTACTGGCATCTGGTTCCTATTTCAGGAACATAACTGTAATATTTCCCCATAATATTAACTATACTGGCATCTGATTAATGGTGTAGTACATATGTCTCGTTACCCACCATGCCGAGCATTCTTTTATATGCATAACGTATCTTTTTTTTGGTTTCCTTTCATCTGGCATCTCACAGTGCAAATTCAACTATAAATCAAGGTAGAACATATTCCCTGCATGCGTAATATAAGTGAATTATTATAAGACATAACTTAAGAATTACATACTTCTAACTCAAGTGCATAACATATCTATTTCTTGTTCAACTATACTTGCTATAACGCCCCCTTTGGTTTTTGCGCGACAAACCCCCCTACCCCCCTACGCTCAGTGAATCCTGTTTTCCTTGTCAAACCCCTAAACCAAGGAGGACCCGAGAACGTACAAGCCAACGAGTTGAAATATGGATTGGCTATCTTACATTATATATATATATATATATATATGCATCAATTTTTATATTTTTACCAATTTAGCACTAACCTAATAAACCCTACCAAAAATTTACAAAAATTTCTCGGCACTAAGTATTCTAATATTATAAACCA